TGATTCAACACATTTCCACTGTAGTGTCCGAGTAGATACTGTTACTTTCTCTCGAACCATAGTAATATTATTTGATCAAATCATTGAATTATTTATTTCTCTTGAAATCTCTTCAATGTTTACACACGTCTTTTTTTGGGAGGCCTACAGCCATTATGTGGCATAGGGGTTACATCCCGTACGAAACTTAATAGTATGCCGCTTCTACGAATAGCTCTTAATGCCGCATCTCTCCCGAGACCCGGGCCCTTTATCATGACTTCTGCTCGTTGCATACCTTGATCCACCACTGTCCGAATAGCATTTCCCGCTGCGGTTTGAGCGGCAAATGGTGTCCCTCTTCTTGTACCCTTGAATCCACAAGTACCGGCAGACGACCAAGAAATTACTCGACCCCGTACATCTGTAACAGTCACAATGGTATTGTTGAAACTTGCTTGAACATGAATAACTCCCTTTGGTATTCTACGCGCATTCTTACGTGAACCAATACGTCTATTTCTACGTGAACCAATTTTTGGTATAGGTTTTGCCATATTTTATCATCTTATAAATATAAGTCAGAGATATATGGATATATCCATTTCATGTCAAAACAGATCCTGGTTTTTTTACTGATTTTTTTGTACATCTGTACATCAGGTCCTTTCTATTTTGGGAGTCCCTTTTGGTTTAAAAAGATTATCCTTGTCTTTGTTTATGTCTCGGGTTGGAACAAATTACTATAATTCGTCCCCGCCTACGTATTAATCGACATTTTTCACAAATTTTACGAACAGAGGCCCTTATTTTCATATTTGTCACTCCCTTTCTTAATTCTGAATCTACTTAAATTGGAAGAAAATAAGTTTCTTAAAATTTCTAACTTCGAATTGTATCCCTACGAAAGAATGTTGAAATCAAAAAACCACCAAATTCTTTGAGTCTTTACTTTTTAATATACTAAATATACAAATTCTATTTCCTTTAGTTGAATCATAAGAACTTACCAAAATTTTGATTCTATTTACGGGTAGTATATGTATAAAATTACGTTGAACCTTTCCCGAAGCAAAACCCAGAATCGGATTTTCATTATCTAAACGAACTTGAAATATACATACCATTGGGACGTAGTTCAGTAATTAAATCCTCACGAATCCTTTTTTGTTCTTTCATTCCAGGTAAAACGGCTTTGAGGCATCAACTAATCAAAGAGGCATAATATTATATTAGAAACCTACCCTAATTACTCTTTTTTTCACAAATATGAAAGTTCCGCATATGATTTGGCTATCAGAAAGATTACCATATATAACACAAAATTTCCCCGCCGATTCCTTCTATTCGAGCCTCTCGGTCTGTCATTATCCCTCGAGAAGTAGAAAGAATTACAATTCCCATTCCGCCTAAAATTCTCGGAATTCGTTGATAGTTAGAATAGATTCGTAGGCCGGGCCGGCTGATCCGTTTTAAATTTAAAACAGTTCTATACGGTCCTTTCCTATTTCTCCTATGTCGTAGGGTTAAAACCAAAAAAAAATTACGGCTTTCCTGATGTTTTCTCACGTTTTCAATAAAACCTTCTCGTAAAAGGATTTTAACAATATTTTCAGTGATGTTAGTAGATGGTATTCGAACTGTTCTTTTTTCATTCATGTCAGCATTTCGTATAGAGGTTATTATGTCAGCAATAGTGTCTTTACTCATGATAAACTAAGATTATTGTTGCCCCCGAATTTTGATATAATCAACATGCTCTATTTCTTTTTTTCTGAATTCATAAATATTTATGAATTTTAAAAGGTATATACGTGATATACAAACAATCTACGAATTTAATTTAAATTAATCCATTTCATTCAAATATTATAAAACTATATCACGGCATTCCCTTATAATACTTCAGGTGCTAATGAAACGATTTTAGTGAAATTTAACTGTCTTAATTCCCGGGGGATCGCGCCAAAAATTCGGGTTCCCTTTGGATTTCCTTCTTGATCAATAACAACAGCAGCATTGTCATCATATCGTATTATCATACCGTTGTCGCGTTTGAGTTCTTTACAAGTACGTACAATTACAGCTCGGATCACTTCTGATCTTTCTAGAGGTGTATTTGGTACTGCTTCTTTGATTACAGCAACAATAACGTCACCGATACGAGCATATCGTCGATTACTAGCTCCTATGATTCGAATACACATCAATTCTCGGGCCCCGCTGTTGTCCGCTACATTCAAATGGGTTTGAGGCTGAATCATATCTTTTTTTTATTGGTTTTGTCTTTTGCAATGTAAAGGGTGAAAAAAAAGAAATATTGTTTGTTCAAAACAAAACAAGAAACCTACAATTGTTTTTTTATCAAAAAAATTCTTTCCTTTTGTTATACATTCCTATCCTATACCGAAAGAATGAATTGAGTTCGTATAGGCATTTTTGATGCCGCTATTGAAATAGCCTTTCTGGCTATATTTTCTGCCACTCCGCTCATTTCATAAAGTATTCTGCCGGGTTTAACAACAGCTACCCAATATTCGGGAGATCCTTTCCCCGAACCCATACGTGTTTCTGTAGGTCTTACTGTAACTGGTTTGTCTGGAAATATACGTACCCAGATTTTTCCGCCGCGGCGTGCATTTCGTGTCATTGCTCGCCGCCCCGCTTCTATTTGTCTAGACGTGATCCAAGCGGGTTCAAGTGCTTGAAGAGCATATCTACCAAAGCAAATACGATTACCTCGATAAGATATTCCTTTCATTCTTCCTCTATGTTGTTTACGGAATCTGGTTCTTTTGGGGTTATAGTTGATGGTTGTTTATCAATTCCACCCATCTCTACTACAGAACCGGACATGAGAATTTCTTCTCATCCAGCTCCTCGCGAATTAAATGATTAAAAATAAAATACATGCTGAATACCGAATCGGGAGATTCTTTGAAATTTCATTTAATAGAATTTTTTTATCTTTTGATTTGGTATATAATATAATTAATCACGTATTCTATTTTTCTATTTATAGATAATGTAATTTTATAGATAATGTAATTTAGGTACAATGTTATAATGAATCTTTATTTTATTTTGCTTTTTATTATCATATCGAATTTATTCAAATTTCTAAAAAAAAAATTCGCGGGCGAATATTTACTCTTTCAACATTTAGTTGTAAGATTAGTTTATGACATAATCTTTCAAAAACAAAAAATGAATTCTGGTTCGTTCCGCCATCCTACCCACTGAATCATTAGGATTCCTTTTCAATAGAATCTGATGCATTCACAGGTTCTGTCGTTCCCACCACCTCTCGAGTAATGATTAGGTCTGAACTCTACAACGGAGCCCCTAATGAAATTTGTTTTTGAGTCAATCTTCTCAGTCTTTATTGGCTCGGGGCTCTTTATTTGTGGTTTTATCCACGTATTTGTTTAATTAGGGATCAATCAGTATTGATGCTTTATTACATTCTTTTTTATGAGATGACTCATAGACCGTACATATTGGAATCATATATCGTTGATATTCTTTTTCTATCTTTCTCTCAGCCTTCCATTTATCTGTATACTTTTCTTGCTTTACAACCCATAATCAGATTGGTTTTTCTTTTTTGTTTTTGCAAAAAAAGATTTCAGTTGCTACAACGATATGACTTATATATCATATATATCATATTTTGACTGGCTCTTTCTTTATATCCAGATAATGCGAAGCGATGAGTTGGTTATTAGTTCTATAGTTATTAGTTCGTACTACGGGCTGTTCCATTTTTTTGAATCCTAATCCTACAAAAACCAACGAGTCACACACTAAGCATAGCAATTATACCAAATGATTAATTGGATTTTTATTCAACCTTATAGAATTGTTCATTTTTTTATCACTAAATAGAACTAAATACAAGTCGAGTCAATGCTTATTATTCTTCGTCTACAAATATCCAAATTTTGATACCTAATACCCCGTAGATAGTTCGAACTGCGTAGGAACAATAATCTATTTTGGCTCGAATGGTTTGTAGAGGAACCCTACCTTCTCTGATCCATTCGACACGTGCAATTTCTTTTCCGTCGATACGCCCTGCTATTTGTACTTGAATTCCTTTTGTACCTGCCTGCTCAGTTAATTCAATAGCTTTTTTCATTGCTTTGCGAAATGAAACTCTATTTTTTAATTGCCCGGCTATAAATTCCGCAAGAATATTGGGTTGGCTATAAGGGTTTACAATTTTTGTAATAGCAATGTTGAGTTTTCGGTTTACACAATTGAGTTCTTTTTGTACATTGAACTGTAATTCTTCGATTTTGCGAGTCCTTTCTTCTATTAATAACTTGGGGAATCCCATATAGATTATGACTTGAATCAAATCAATTCTTTTTTGAATCTCTATACGTGCAATTCCCTCGACATTAGAGGATATTTTCAGATTTTTTTGTACATAATTTTTGATACAATCTCGTATTTTTTGATCTTCTTGTAGATCTTCGGAATAATTCTTTGGTTGTGCAAACCAAACAGAATGATGACCTTGAGTTGCACCAAGTCTGAAACCAAGTGGATTTATTTTTTGTCCCATAGTCCCCCACTACTATATATATCGTGAAACATCATATCGGTGTGTTTTTTTTTATCCATTCGGGTTTTTTTAAGCATAACATAATATAGCGTATTTGTAGTTTTTCTAATATGGAATATTCTTTCTTTAAATATTCCTCAGTTGCTTTTTCCTTTTATCTCTTTCTAGTTGTTCATCTACAGATATATCTTTCAACACAATAGTTATATGACAGGTCGATCTTCTTATCGGATAACTCCGCCCTCGAGCTCGGGGTTTTAATTTTTTCACGGTCGTGCCCTCGTTGACTTCAGCTTTACTAATGATTAAACTTGTTTCATTCAAACCTTTATTGTGATTAGCGTTTGCTGCTGCAGAATAAACCAATTTTAAAATGTCATAACATGCTCGATAAGGCATGAGTTCTAGGATCATAAGTGTTTCTTCATAGGAACGCCCACGAATTTGA